ACCTCTGTCTCTGTTTATGTCTCGGATTGGAACAAATAACTATAATTCGACCCCGCCTACGAATCAAGCGACATTTTTCACAAATCTTACGAACAGAAGCCCTTATTTTCATATTTAGAATTCCTTACTTTATTACTATTACTTGATTCTTTTGGAAACAAGAATCAGTTTATTCGATTTTTGAACTTCAAATTATATCCCTACGAAAAGGATGTTTAAAATAATGATCTAATCGTTCGAATCTTTTTTGCGAAGTCTGTAAATTATACGTCCTCTGGTTGAATCATAACGACTCATTTCGATTTTGACTCTATCTCCGGGTAGTATACGTATAAAACTGCGCCGGATTCTCCCCGAAATATAACCTAGAATTATATCTTCATTATCTAACCGAACTCGGAACATACCGTTGGGAAGTGATTCAGTAATTAAACCCTCATGAATCAATTTTTGTTCTTTCATTCCAGGGAACCCCCTTTCCTTTAAGTATCAACTAATAGAGGAAGAGTTCTATAATTCACTTCTACTCTCTATTTTACAAATAGTAAGTTCGAGATAAAATTAGGGTATCCCAGGAGAATTACCATACATAACACAAAATTTCTCCTCCAATTTTTTCTAGTCGAGCTTCTCGATCTGTCATTATACCTCGAGAAGTAGAAAGAATTACAATTCCCATTCCACCTAAAATCTTAGGAATTCGTTGAGAATTGGAATAGATTCGTAGACCGGGTCGGCTTATACGTTTTAAAATTATCTTATTCCCTTTCTTAATCTTTCTATGTCGTAAGGTTGAAACCAAGAGATTTTTTTGACTTTCTTGATGTTTTCGAACGTTTTCAATAAAACCTTCTCGTAAAAGTATTTTCACAATGTTTTTAGTGATATTAGTAGATACTATTTTAACTCTTCCCTTTTTATCGATGTCAGCATTTCTTATAGAAGTTATTATATCGGCAATAATGTCCCTACCCATGACGAACTCTAGTTATTGGCGCCCCCCATTTTTATATAATCAACATGCTTCTTTTTTCTTTTCTTTTTTATTGAATTTTTTCTTTTTTGAAATTATTCAATTATAAGAATTCCTTAGAGATTTCAAATATCTGCATGAGACACAATCTATTATCTATTAATAGGATCTATTTCAGATATTTGAATATTATATCCTATTTTCATCTATAAGACTTCGGGTGCTAATGAAACTATCTTAGTAAAATTCAACTGTCGCAATTCTCGAGCAATCGCACCAAAAATTCGAGTTCCTTTTGGATTTCCTTCTTGATCAATGATAACCGCTGCATTGTCATCATATCGTATTATCATGCCGTTGTCACGTTTGAGTTCTTTACACGTGCGTACAATCACAGCTCTAATTATTTCTGATCTTTCTAGAGGCATGTTGGGCACTGCTTCTTTAATTACAGCAACAATAACATCACCGATATGAGCATATCGGTGATTACCAGTTCCTATGATTCGAATACACATCAATTCTTGAGCTCCACTGTTATCCGCTACATTCAAAAGAGTCTGAGGTTGAATCATATCATTTTTATTTGAATCTATTATTTCAATGCAAGGGAGAATGTAAAAAAGAAATATTGTCTGTCCAGAGATAAAGAAATCTGTGGTTTTTTTTTTTAATTTTCAATACTCCTTTACTTTTGTTTATCTATCCTGAAATAACAAATTGAGTTTGTATAGGCATTTTGCATGCAGCTATTTCCATAGCTGCTTTGGCTACAGTTTCTGATACTCCACTCATTTCATAAAGTATTCGGCCTGGTTTAACAACGGATACCCAATATTCGGGGGATCCCTTGCCCGAACCCATACGTGTTTCTGTAGGTCTTACAGTAACAGGTTTGTCGGGAAAGACACGTACCCATATCTTTCCACCACGACGCGCATATCGTGTCATTGCTCTTCGCCCTGCTTCTAGTTGTCTAGCTGTGATCCAAGCAGGTTCAAGTGCCTGAAGAGCATATTGACCAAAACAAATATGATTGCCTCGGCAAGATATTCCCTTCATTCTACCTCTATGTTGTTTACGAAATCTGGTTCTTTTGGGGTTATAGTTGATGTTTTTTTTTCTGAATTCCATCTCTACTGCAGAGCCGGACATGAGAATTTCTTCTCATCCAGCTCCTCACGAGTGAAATGATTCAAGAATATTACATATACACATGTATTTATTATTTATTTCTTTATTTCATTCAATAAATGAAATCTTAAAATGAAATAAAAATAAAGAAAGGGTTCGCGGGCGAATATTGACTCTTTCCTTCCTCCTTCATTTGTAGGGTCAATTCATTACCCTTCAGAATAAATCCAGTTTTTATTGGTTCCTTTCGCCATCCTACCCAATGAATGTTTAGTCTTTCTTCGTTTTCAAGAAAATCTTATGTAGTCACAGGTTCCATCGTTCCCATAGCTTCTCCATTAATGTTTAGGCTTGAACTCTGCAATGGAGCTCTCAACAAAGTCTGTTATTTGTTTCCGAGTAAATCTTCTCAGTTTTTCTTAACCCGAAGCTCTATGAAATTATTCTCTATTTTCTATTCTTTAGATTATCCATATTGATTAGATTATTTAGATTATTATTTTAATTTCTTTTATTAGATTTATTATATCTTCTTTAAGATTTTTTATTTGTATATTTCTTATTATATTTTAAATTTTAATTATATATTTTGATTGTAATTGTATATTGATGTTGATGCTTTATAACACTGCCTTTTTTATGGGGTAATTTTTCATAAACCATACATAAGGGAATCATATATCATTGATATCTTTATTCTCTCTTTCTATCATCCTTCCATTTTTCCATATCCCTTATTTTTTTTTTTTTTCACAATTCATAATCAGATTTTTTTATGAAAAGAATTTCAGTTGCTACAACTATATGATAGATTCAGTCATATAGTGACTTTTTCTTGGGATCTCGACAATACGAAGCAATAAGTTGGTTATTAGTTTTGAATTTCTTTAGTTTTAATAGTCATTAAGTTTATAGTGGGATCAGCCTTTTTTTTTTAATCAACTCTCAAGAAAAAACTAACGAGTCACACACTGAGCATAGCAATTATACTAAAATATAAATTTAATTTTAAATTAAAGAATAAATCAAATTTTTATTCAACCTTATAGAATTAGAATTGTTCGTTTTTATTTGATGAAGAAAAAAAAAGATAAGAAAAGAGTTTTTCTATCGATGAGCAGAATCATGAGATAAAGAAAGGACCATTCTTATTCTTAATTTATTTTCTTATTCTTGGTTTACAAATATCCAAATCTTAATACCTAAGACTCCATAGATAGTTCTAATTGTATGGGAACAGTGATCAATTTTAGCGCAAATTGTTTGTAAAGGAACCCTGCCTTCTCTGATCCATTCGACACGTGCAATCTCTTTTCCGTCGATACGCCCTGCAATTTGTACTTGAATTCCTTTTGTACCCGTTTGTTCAGTTAATTCAATAGCTTTTTTCATTGCCTTTCGAAATGAGACTCTATTTTTTAATTGTAAAGCTATATATTCTGCAAGAATATTAGGTTGTGCATAAGGCTTATCAATTCTTGTGATAGCAATGTTGAGTCTCCGGTTTACAGAATGAAACTCTTTTTGTACATTCATCTGTAATTCTTCGACTCCCCGTGTTTGTCCTTCTATTAATAAATTAGGAAATCCAATATAGATTATGACCTGAATCAAATCTATTCTTTTTTGAATTCCTATATGGGCAATTCCTTCGAAACCTGAAGATATTCTCTTATTTCTTTTTACATAGTCCTTAATACAATTCCGTATTCTTTCATCTTCTTGTAGACCCATGGAAAAATTATTGGGTTTTGCGAACCAAAAAGAATGATGACTTTGAGTTGTTCCAAGTCTGAAACCAAGTGGATTTATTTTTTGTCCCATATTTTTCTATTATTTTTCCATCCCCCCTTTTTTCCTAAATATAAATCTAAATTTTAGATTTTTCTTTTAAAAAAATCTTGATATGACAAGTGGTTCTTTTTATAAGATAACTGCGCCCTCGAGCCCGGGGTCTTAACTTTTTCACAATAGCGCCTCTATTGACTTCAGCTTTACTAATAAATAAATCAGCTTGATTCAAACCCATATTCTTACTAGCATTTGCTGCTGCAGAATAAACCAATCTTAAAATTGGATAAGATGCCCAATAAGGCATTAGTTCCAATATCATGAGTGTTTCCTCATAAGAACGTCCGCGAATTTGATCAATTACTCTTCGTGCTTTGAAGACAGACATATTCATATGTTGAGCTAAAACTTTTGCTTCTCTATCCGAATTTTCGTTCTTTATCATAAAAGTTCTCCCCCGCCAATGAATGATAAGTGCCTAGGTGAAGTATAGTATAAGATAAGTCATAAAAGTCTAAGTCTTAGTAGATTAGTATACTAGAAAAAGAAATCTACCTATACTCTTACTATAAGATAAAGACTCTTAACTATTAAGATAAGGCTTTTCACATGAATACTTAGTAGAACGACTAACGACGAGATTTATTATCGTTTCTCGCGTGTCTCACGAAAGTGAGAGTAGGTGCGAATTCTCCCAATTTGTGACCGACCATACGATCTGTGATATAAATAGGTAAATGTTCCTTTCCATTATGAATAGCGATTGTATGGCCAATCATTGTGGGTATAATGGTAGATGCCCGAGACCAAGTCACTATGATTTCTTTCTCCTCCCTCCTGTTGAGTTTTTCAATTCTTCCCGATAAATGATTAGCTACAAAAGGATTTTTTTTTAGTGAACGTGCCACGGCTGATTACTCCTTTTTTTTTTTTTACATTTTTTCAATTGGCATTCTATGTCCAATATCTCTATCTTAATCTGAAGTATAATGATGAATGGAAAAAAGAGAAAATCCCTTAGCTAGATAAGGGAAGGGGCGGATGTAGCCAAGTGGATCAAGGTAGTGGATTGTGAATCCACCATGCGCGGGTTCAATTCCCGTCGTTCGCCCATCACATTATTTCGAATTCCAAAGATTCGATTTTCAATGTTCCTATTTACGGCGCCGAAGAATAAAACTATCACTATATTTGTTCCTTTTCCTACTTCTTCTTCCAAGCGCAGGATAACCCCAAGGGGTTGTGGGTTTTTTTCTACCAATTGGGGCTCTCCCTTCACCGCCCCCATGGGGATGGTCTACAGGGTTCATAACTACTCCTCTTACTACAGGACGCTTACCTAGCCAACACTTAGATCCGGCTCTACCCAAACTCTTTTGGTTCACCCCAACATTACCCACTTGTCCGACTGTTGCTAAGCAGTTTTTGGATATCAAACGCACCTCCCCAGATGGTAATCTTAATGTGGCCGATTTACCCTCTTTTGCAATAAGTTTCGCTACAGTGCCTGCTGCTCTAGCTAATTGTCCACCCTTTCCAAGCGTGATTTCTATGTTATGTATGGCCGTGCCTAAGGGCATATCGGTTGAAGTAGATTCTTCTTTTTTATCAATAAAAACCCCTTCCCAAACTGTACAAGCTTCTTCCAAAGCATACGGCTTTCTAGATGTATATGATGATATCTAGACAGATGGATCTTATATGAATCGTATGATGAAGTACCACATGAGTGGATATATAGGAATCCAAATCTGCCGAATCACTCATGTTATGATCTTCTACATCCTAGGTCTCCCCGTTCCGTCATCTGGCTTATGTTCTTCATGTAGCATTCAGACCGGATGACTCTATGAAATTACGTCGATACTTCCACATATTACGGGTAACGTAGGAGACATCTCTATTTTCTCCGGGGGGTCTTTCTAATTACCACTGCTTAGCTTTCAATTCGCCTCTGACCATCAAATGAAATGTGAATAACCCGTCCTCCTCTCTTTGAAACAAGGGGCGCTTCCGGTTCTGTGCGCGCTTCAAACAATTTTGTCTTCTCCATATTACCATATCTATAGAGTCAATAATTCTCTATGAGGAACTACTGAACTCAATCACTTGCTGCCGTTACTAAACAGTTTTCTGTTGAGGTCTATCCCGTAGAGGTACTCCAATTGGATCAGTGATCGATTTCTAGGTTTCGTCGTAAACCTAATTGGTTACTTCCAATTACGTAAATCAATAGTTCAACCCGCACTCAAAGGTAGGGCATTTCCCATTGATATAGGAACTTCTGTACCAGAAACAATGGTATCTCCAATTCTAGCCCCTCTGGGATGTAAAATATATCTCTTCTCACCATCCCCATAGTGTATGAGACAAATGTAGGCATTTCGATTAGGGTCATATTCTATGGTTACGATTCTACCAGATATATCTTTTTCATTCCGTCGAAAGTCGATTTTACGGTATAGACGCTTATGACCTCCCCCTCTATGCCCTGCGGTAATGATCCCTCTGGCATTACGACCTTTACCACAACGATGCTGTCCATAGATCAAATTATTTCGTGGATTGGATTTCACTTGATGACTGTCTACGGCTCCATTGCGTGTGCTCGGGGTAGAAGTTTTGTATAAATGTATTGCCGTGTTATTAAGTCTTTTGCTTTAAGTTCTTTTCTCTATAAGAGGTGGAATAGAATAACCCGGTTGAAGCGTAATGATCATACGTCTGTAATGCATTGTATGTTCCATAATAGGTCCCATCCTTCTACCCTTTCCCGGGATTCGATGACTATTCATAGCGATTACCTTGACACCAAAGAAGAGTTCGACCCAATGCTTTATTTCTGTCCTAGTTGATCCTGATTCGACATTAGAAGTATATTGATTGTTCCCCAATAACCGAAGACTTTTTTCTGTAAATACTGCATATTTGATTCCATCCATAAATCCATTTTCTTCCCTATGAGTTCCAGTATCGATAAGAATTCTAGTTCTTACTGTTCATATGTTATGGTATTCATTAATATAACATAAATATAATATAACATAAACATACCAATTTGCTATGTATGGATGATGAGATTCCGTTGATACAGAGCCAATTCCAATATACTTATTGAATGTTCCCATTGGCGTGCATCCAGCAGGAATTGAACCTACGAATTTGCCAATTATGAGTTGGGCGCTTTAACCATTCAGCCATGGATGCTTAACAGGGATCATCATCATCGTACATCGTGAATAACCAAATTCCAATTGAAATGAAATCTTTAGGAGGAGTTCATGAAGCGACATCAATTCAAATCCTGGATATTCGAATTGAGAGAGATATTGAGAGAGATCAAGAATTCTCACTCTTTCTTATATTCATGGATCAAATTCGATTCAGCGGGATCTTTCACTCAAATTCTTTTCCACCAAGAACGTTTTATGAAACTATTTGACCCCCGAATTTGGAGTATCCTACTTTCACGTGATTCACAGGGTGCAACAAGCAATCGATATTTCACGATCAAAGGTGTAGTACTGCTTGTAGTAGTGGTCCTTATATCTCGTATTAACAATCGAAAGATTGTCGAAAGAAAAAATCTCTATTTGATGGGG